GTATTTCCAAAAATTGACAAAGTAATATTTCCATTTATTCATCAGAAGAAACGTCCCTTTTAAAGCAAGAATTGATTTTCCTTGATACCTAACATAATGCATGAAAGGATCTTTGAACAACCACAAATTTGCTTGAAAAGCCCTGGGAAAGTCCTCTCTTTTTCCATAGAAATAAATTCGTTCAATAAGGGCTCCAGAAGATGTTGATCGTAAGTGAGAAGATTGGTTACGGAGAAAGAGGAAACCGGATTCATATTCACATACATGAAAAGTATATAGGAAGAAGAATAATCTCTGATTTCTTTTTGATTTTGAAAAAGAAGAACTGGCTTTCTTTGAATTTGAAGTAATAAGACTATCCCAATTATGACACTGATGGAGAAAGAATCTTAATAAATGCAAAGAGGAAGCATCTTTTATCCAATAGCGAAGAGCCTGAACTAATATTTCCAGATGGGCTGGGTAAGGTATTAGTATATCTAATACATAATTTAAATGTGAAAAGTTGTCCTCTAAAAAAGAAAATATTGAATGAATTGATCGTAAATTTTCGGATTGAACTACCCCTTTCCTTTCTAGGGAAGATATTAATCGCAGAGACAATGGAATTTCCATAATGATTGAAGAAACCTCTGACATTATTTGCGAATAAAAATGATTGGTCTGCCCCAAAAAAGGAGTCTGTTTAGAGTCATTAACAGAAAGAATCAAATGATTCTGTTCATACATTCGAATGATTAAACGTTTCACAATAAGTAAGCTGGATTTATTGTCATAACCTGCATTTTCCAACAAAATGGATCTATTTAAACCATGATCATGAGCAAGTACATAAATATACTCCTGAAAGATAAGTGGATATAAGAAGTAGTGTTGTTGAGATCTATCTAGCCCTAAATAGCTTTGGAATTTATCCATTTGAAATTCTATTTAAATGAAAGGTAGAGGATTTTGGGGGTTATAAATGATACATAGTGCGATACAGTCAAAACAAGGTATTATAGTACAAACCGAATAGATACCTCGGATCCAGATAAACTTATCAACAGATTCTCTATCATCTCTTTTTCCATTTAATTTTAAGTTTTTATGTTCGTTTTCCTTATAGGATGACAAGATGATTAGAAATCCTTTACTTTTTTCAACCCAATCGCTCTTTTGATTTTGGAAATTGATTTATCAATATACTGTTTCTTATACACATACATCTCCATTATTCCATTATAGAATGGAGAGTGGAGAGTGGTAATATTTAGGATTCATTAAAAAATCAAGAATATTTTTTCCTGGGAGAAAGCCTTCCCGTATTGGGCACTAATATTTTTTTAACGTCTAATCAGATCGGGTAATCATTCAAATTCAGAATGAAAGCTCGTTGCTTTTTCTTTCCCTATAATAAAAATGAAAAATGAAATTAATTGGAGCCGTGGGGCCCTATCCATTTATTAATTCGACCCAACTTGAAATTGACTTCGGTTTGCTCCCTTTCAATAATTTAAAGAAGGCTTTGTACCGAGCCAGAAAGAATAAAATATTCTCAGAACTCTTAATTGATACGACATGCTATTTTTTCCATTCATTCCCTTTCAGGATCAGTCGCGGTCTTCCAAACTTTACCGATAGTATGGACGAATCCCTCGCTTCATCTAAATGTGTAAAAGATCCTAGCCGCACTTAAAAGCCGAGTACTCTACCATTGAGTTAGCAACCCAAATATAAAAGGGTATGTAGATACAATCAGAATAAAACAAAATTCTTAAATTAAAGCATTACTCTACGAAATAAAAAATCTAAAAAAAATTTCTACTCTATTAAATTTTTCTACTCTATTTGGAACATAAAAATGACTAAATCAGAATCAGATGAAAAAAGAAAAAATTGCCCGACCAAAAAAATAAATAAATGTAAAAATGGTAGAACATCCCCTATTTCTATGTTATCCACTTTTTCAATCAAAAATCCGGGTATCAAAGCTAATCCAACGAACCCATCATTTGAATCAACAAGTAAAAATAAAAAAGAAAACCCATGGGACGGAAATAAATAGATCTGCTTATCACGATGAATTATATTTGTTCGATACAACGTTGTCAACATAAAGGTTAAGAAAAGAATACGATGAAAAAATACAAAAACTTAAATTGAAAAATAGTAAAAAAAAGGACTTGTGTTGGATTGGCACTGCATATACCTATATTTATATACTAAATTTTGAGTTTTTAGATTAGATGGAGAATAAAAAAATTGAATCCATATAGAATAAAGAACTTCTATTCCTTGTTTGTTACTTGGTATTAGAGTTCAAATGAAAACCACCCAATTACAGGTAATGCCACAATTTTCTATTTTTTGAGGATCAATCAAATACGGTTTCCTTAGAAAAATATTCTATAGAAAAGGATTCTATAAAAGCAATGAGAAATAGATACGAATAGACCAAGAAAGGAAATAAAAAAACATAGTATAGAAAAGATATCCAAAATGATATAGAAATCACTATCCTACCCTTAGTTTTTATTTCCTTAATTTAATTTTGTTTGATTAGGGCAAAGTTCCTTAAAAACCTCTGCCTTTTTTAAAATATCCTGAACAGTTCCTGTAGGCTGAGCGCCTTTTTCAAGGAAATAGAGAATAGCGGGAACGTTTAAATAAGTTTGATTCTTGATCGGATCATAAAAACCCACTTTCCGAAGATCTCTTCCTTCTCTTCGAGATCGAACATCAATTGCAACGATTCGATAGACGGCGCATCGGGATAGATGTAGATGAAAAAGAACCCCCCCCCCCCTAGAACCGTATAGGAAGTTTTCTCCTCGTACGGCTCGAGAAAAAATGATTCGTTATCTATGGATAAAATTTGATTAGAATAAATAGGAAAGGAATCCGTAAAATAAATTAATAAATTCTATAATTTCAATTTCACTCATTTTTATTTAGCTTACTTCCTGAAGAAGAAAAAATCATTTGTACTCATAACTCAAGTTCAATAATATAATATCTCAAATATCTTAAAGAAAAATCTTTAATTTAATATATATATATTTTTTTGAGTGGTCTTTAACCCACCCTTTTTGTCTCGTTTAAAATCTATTTTGATTCGTTATTCGGATCCGTGAGACAATTGAAGTGGTGTTTCCTTGTTCTGGGATCCTTTATCTTTGTTTTAAATCATTGGGTTTAGACATTACTTCGGTGCTTCTTAATCCTTTCAAAATGGTAGCAACATACCCCTTTTGCGATTTCTTTCTATCAAAGAATCATACCGACGGTTGATTCGTGCGCGATACACTGCGTATCGAAAAAGTTTTAGCCGTTCCAACAAATTTTTTGAATTGAAAAATTGCTCGAATCGGATCCTTTCGATTTCTATATCGAAGATATCGAAGATATACTTACGAAGTTGTTCCAATTTATGAATTGGCATTAACCCTAGATCGTTGCCCCTGAGAAATTAATCAATACTTTCTACTCGAGCTCCATCATGAACTATGTTACATTACAACCCAATAAAAAAAGAGAAGGGCTCTAGTAGAATAGAACAAATGACGTCGAGCCAAGAGCACCTTCATTCCTATATAAAATGGTGGATGTAAGAAAAAGAATCCACACCGGATCGTGTCCTTCAAGTCGCACGTTGCTTTCTACCGCATCGTTTTAAACGAAGTTTTACCATAACATTCCTCTAATTTGGAACCAGTACGAAATTGATTCAATTATGGAATCATGAATAGTCATTGGTTCAGTCGGTACAGAGACAAAGTAATTTATATTTTTTCTTATCTAGATAGATTATTTTTCTGAAGAAATATTAGCAAGACCCCAGCTTTTTGTATGAATGGAACGTTTTTTTATAAATATCTATTTCAAAAAAAATATCTAACAGAAATATCTAGAAATCTAAACTAAATAGAAATAACATAACTAACAGAAATCACACGAAAAAAGAAATTCTATTTTACTCTGCCTCTTCAAGTGACTCAATAAGATAGACCGGCCCATTTCCAACTTCCCAAAGAGTCAACCCATAAGGAATCATTACAAATCTTGATACTTGAAAAAGTTTCCAACTTCTCCATCATTATTTGAGTCAAGTTTTACAGTAAAGACTCCCTTTTATTATCATAAGAAATAAGAAAGAAAAATCTCTGTTTCTTTTCGAATGGAATTGTCAATGATGTAAAGCAAATAAGCTAAATCAAACAATAAAAAAAATATCGAAAATATATATCATATCATTGTTAAATAAAATATTTTAGGGATGCCAATTCTTTTTCACAAAAAGGGAAACACTATTGTCACTGAAACAGGATAAGAATACATACCTATAGGTTAAGCGCTTCCTCTTTTATATGTATTTTCATTTCATATTTTTTTTAACCTGATGAGGTTAAGTAATCTTTCTACAACTATGATCTACGGCCCATCTTAGCTTTATCTGGGTCACAAAGGGGTTCAGTTACTTTTGCATATCATTTGAACTCGATTTAATTCAGTTTGTGAAAAACTCAGATATGCTTCCGCAAAGAATCATTCAAAATCAAATCAAAAAAGAAGGAAGAATAATATAATATTCTATGCAATATTAGACCTTGAAACAGAACCTCCTTGAACAAAAAACAAATATTAGGATACAATGGATACGCTCTGGGACGGAAGGATTCGAACCTCCGAATAGCGGGACCAAAACCCGTTGCCTTACCGCTTGGCTACGCCCCATTTCTATTTTTATTGGACACTAATACTAATAAAGAATAATATTGGTATTAAGTCTTCGTCAATTCCAGTCCAACTATCTAGAGAAACTCTTTTTTCTTTATCTTTATAGAATCTATTATAGATTCATGCTAGGATTTTGGCATGTGTATATCTAGAATTCAACTGAATTTATTGATCATTACATATAATTCAATTAAGATATTGTATGAAAGTATGATTTCTTCTATTCTCCTTTGAGAATTGGAGGATTTTTGATTGAGCAGAAAAAAAAAAGAAGGATTTTTTTGTTTACCTTACTTTCTTCATTTTTCCTTAACTCAATCAAAATGCAATTATTTCGACGAAAAAAAAGTCTGTTATGCTTAATATTTTTAGTTTGATCTGTCTTAATTCTGCCCTTTATCCGACTAGTCTTTTCTTCGCCAAATTGCCCGAAGCCTATGCTTTTTTGAATCCAATCGTAGATGTCATGCCAGTTATACCCCTGTTCTTTTTTCTTTTAGCCTTTGTTTGGCAAGCTGCTGTAAGTTTTCGATAAGAGCTTTAATACTATCCTAGAAAATTCATGATTTATTCGAGAAAAATTATAACAATTGATAAGATCAAATAAGTCTGACAGTATGAACCTTCGATTCAAACTCTCGGATAGTCGCGAGAAATCCGGCTCGCCCTATTTCCTTTCCCCATTTTAATCCTTTTTCGGGGAAATACCTTATGAGCTTAGGGTCCCTTAGAATATCTAATTGTGGGTATGAAAGTGATTTGTGGTAATTAAATTAAAGACTCTTATTACAAATTTCAACTTCATTTGATTTGAATTTCTGAACATTCTTTTCTATTTCTATAATTCATTCTTGGTGTCAAAATAGGATATGTGATATAAAAGTGGAGGATCTATTATCTTTTCTCGTTTTTCTTTTTCAAAAAATGATCTTGGAGGTTGTGTAATGCTTACTCTCAAACTTTTCGTTTACACAGTAGTAATATTCTTTGTTTCTCTCTTCATTTTTGGATTCCTATCCAATGATCCAGGACGTAATCCTGGACGTGAAGAATAAAATAAAAATTTAGTTTTTCTTGTTTGATTTTACAATTTTATTAAGATTTTATTTTAGCTATTCCACATATTTAATTTAATTAGGAAAAAAATAAAAAGGGGTTTGCAAAAATTGAAAGAAAAAAATAGAAAGTCATCAACGGAAACGGAAAGAGAGGGATTCGAACCCTCGGTACGAATAACTCGTACAACGGATTAGCAATCCGCCGCTTTCGTCCACTCAGCCATCTCTCCCAATTGAAAAAGATAATTACTATGTTACATTACACATCAAGTAAGGATTAAATAAAGTATTTCTTTTACATTCTTTATCGTTATTATAGAATTAGCAATTCCATTTAGATGCTCGAAAGATCCAAATAGAATAGAAAGATAAATAAAGAAGACCTTCTTGCTTTTATTTTGTTCGAAGTGCCTTTTGGGCCTGGCCCGGTCAATACCCAGCCGGGCCTTTTTTTGTTCCAATGAATTCCCGTTTTTTTGTTTATAGGCAACATACTCTAAATAGCCAATTTGGTATCTGTGTAAAAATTTCCCTTCTGGGGTTTACATATACTTATCATTTTTGTTATAATAGAATCCATAAATTGAGAAGGATTTTTGATTCAAAAGAATCAATTAAGTATGTATCCATTTGTATTTTCTTATGTCATTAGGGAAACCAAATTTTAGATTCAAATCCAAGAATAAGTCACGAATTCTCAGTCAACGAATAGTTAATGGTTCCCTTTTGTCATAAATTTCGGCTTTTTTAAGCGAAAATAGACATTTGATTTTTCAATAGAAAGGTTAGTGGAAGTTTTTCGGCATTGTGGGAAGATACAATCAATCAATCAAGGGGTAGATCAAATACATTACAATAAATAAATTAATTAAATACAATAAGAAAGGATAAAAACTTTTCTAATTTTTATACATAAATTTAGATTTAGAAAAAGGATTAAAAAAGGGATGCAAGATGCAAGTACAAAAAACTAAAGTTTAGTAATCCAACCGAAAAAGAAAAATTTTTTCCTATTGTGTATTGTTTTGGCGGCATGGCCGAGTGGTAAGGCGGGGGACTGCAAATCCTTTTTCCCCAGTTCAAATCCGGGTGCCGCCTCATCAACAAATGAATCTAAATCTCTTATTCTGTTCTGCTGTCTTATTCTGTTCTGGGATTTTGTAAAAGCTTGGAAATCCTTGAATCTAAAATTCAAAGAAAGATTATATTGGATGGATTTTTTTTATAGTTTATAGAAAACAAAAAGTGCAAAAAAATTATTTTTTTTTAGACCCGTCGTCAAGAGTATAATATACTATCTCCCAACTCCTTCAGAGAGACAATCGGGAAAGGGTACGAATTAGATCAAATAGGAAATAAAAGTATGTAATAGATAGCAATTTTTTTACTTTGAAGGGCAAGAAAAAGGAATGGGTCTCTTTTTTTATTACTAGATAGAATAGATGTTCCATTCCATTAGTAACATTCCCTTATAGTGTCATTGTATATTTTACTTGGATTTAGTCTGTCCCGATTAGAAATCATATAGGAATTTTTGAAATGGATTTATTTGACTGGTTCATCAATAGTGTTCGGCCAGAATCCCTTTTTGACTCTGGACCATTCATTCTACTATTATTAGTGAGCAATAATGGAATAATTCTATCATAGAGATAAGGGATATAATTCACATGGATATAGTAAGTCTCGCTTGGGCTGCTTTAATGGTAGTCTTTACATTTTCCCTTTCACTCGTAGTATGGGGAAGAAGTGGACTTTAGAAGCACTCCTAATTTAGTTAACGGTATCAATTTTTTATAGATCGTTCTGCAACGCATTTTTTATTTAAATTGAAAATTATTTCAATTTAAATAAAAAGATCCTCGTTTCAAAATTCCCTTGGATTCTAGTGGAGAAATGTATTCTATAACAGTAAAACGATTTTTTCAGATTCATCGGAATAAATAGATGTATCAAAGAAATAGAATCGGGTCCTACGTCAATTCCATATATGGATTAATAACTACATAGATTGAAGATAGAAGCTAATATAATATACCAACTTTATTAGAAAGTCAAGTACAATTTTATTTTATACGTTACTATAACACTAATAGAATAGAGAGTATGATAAGAAAAAAATTTCTTTCTTACCATACTCTCGGATCTCATAGAATACCGCCGATTATAGCCCGTTGATTTCATTTAATAGAATACTTTTCTTTTGATTTCTTCAAATATGGATAAGAATTCAGAAGTCAAGTTTCATTCAAAGTAATTAATCGTTTTGACTGACTGTTTTTACGTAAATTATAAGTAGAAAGGCAGTAGGAACTAAAATGAACAGTGCAGTAGCAATAAATGCAAGAATATTTACTTCCATAATCTCATCGTTTTTTTATTTCACAATAACTCGGGATTTAATCCCATAGAGATGATAAATCTTTCACCTATCAATTCAATGAATGCATTACCTATCGACGATCTTGAATCGGATCAATATCATATCATGAATAACAATATCTGAGCTATTAAATTAATTCGTCGTCGAGAATTGAATAGTATAACATACGAAGATCCTTTATCCATACCGAATCCAATCTTGGATTCCCGGACCGAGCAAAAATTCCTTTTTTATACTTCTTTTCTGTTCTTTTTTTGTATGTAGTCAAACGAAGTATCATCTAACCACCCATCCGTTTCCATTAAAAACCCAAAAAGAGAGGAATTAGGTTCTAAATTTTAATGATCCAATTTTCTTTGGAAGACAAAGAAGTATGAGAAAGATGAGGCGCGGGATAAAAGATGGAATATTCTATCAACTTCACTATTTTAGTTATTTTAATTTTAGTTTAGGGTTTATTCTTTCTTTGACAGAATCCTGAAAAAAAAAAGAGAGGAAACCTCTTCGGGATTCAATTATGCTCTCTGTCCCCTCTTTCACAGAAAATGGAGAGGCGAATTGATGTACTTATTGGATCCGTCGGGACTGACGGGGCTCGAACCCGCAACGTCCGCCTTGACAGGGCGGTGCTCTAGCCTATTGAACTACAATCCCAGGGAAATAAGAAGAGATCTAGCAGAAATTTTGAATTCTTTTTTATTATCTTGTATCAGGTAGGGTATTTCTTAAGAACAAGAGAGTTCTACCGTCTGATAGTAGATTGGCAAATTGTTGGGCCGAGCTGGATTTGAACCAGCGTAGACATATTGTCAACGAATTTACAGTCCGCCCCCATTAACCACTCGGGCATCGACCCAACGCCTAAATTTTTTAGACGTTCCATAATAAACTTCCTTTCGTCTACCAGGCAGACTTGACAAATACGGCTACGGATCATTTGATAGAAAATACCACTCCTATAGTCTTGAGTCTTGGTACACCCCCAGAGGGACTTGAACCCTCGTTTTCTCCGTGAAAGAGAGAGGTCGTAACCACTGGACCATAGGGGCCTACGGCCGCCTTCATAAATCAATCAACTAGAAATAAAAGGTCCCGAGTGCCGGCCAAATCAAAAAGCACTAGAATATGGATAATAAGACAAATACCATAGGTAATAAGAAAAATACCTTGAGGTAATATAAAAATAGAATAAGAAAAACATAATAGGTAATAAGGCCTAGTAGGGCTACCTTATTAACTTTAACTTAATATAACTCAGGCCGAGATCCGTCTTTAGTAGATCCATAGTATATAAATCAAACGGAAAAACTCCTTAAGTATTCTCGGGGTTAGTTAATGGTAATCAAATCAAACTTTACCATTAAACTATATAACCTTGAAACTTTATTTCATTGGTCTTTCTCATCTTTATCTCTCTCATTCACAAAGGGTTATGCGTTGGATCCATGATCCTTCACTCTGCAGTAGATTCAAGATGGTTTACCAAAATAGGATTTGGTCGGTCAAATTATATTGACCCCTAAGTCATACTGTCAATTGACAACACGACAGGACAGGAGGGTAATAAAAGAACGGAGAAGACATAGATATAGATATAAAATAAATAAATTAGATAGATATATCTGCGTTAATAATAATAAATATTCATATCATATAGTTTTCTGGTATTCAATATTCAAGTAGATTAGAATATCAATCAAGTAGATTAGAATATCAATATCAATACCGTTATATTATACTATAAAAATAAATAAATAGAAAATAAAATAAAAAATATTCTAAAAAAATCCCAAAGCATAGTAAGCCTAAGTGGGAGAATTCTGTTTCTAAGACTGTTTTA